CCATCAACTCTCTATTTTTGTTTGAAGTTTTTTGAGCACTTAACCTTTTCGTGGATTCTATCTATTGTTCAACAAACAACAAAGAATTCTCATAAAAGAAAGACCTTTTTGCCTATTTTTTAGTAGAATATGATTGAAGTGCATAACATAGTAAGAGGGCTTGTATTTATTAAACATGTGTAGATAGCTATCTATATTGATTTCCTCCCTTATTGCAGTTCTATTCGGGAAAACGCTATATAAAAATTTCGATTTTCTATTTAATCTATTCAATGAAAAATTGGAGGACTGCCGTTAATTTCCTGAGAATTGCCTATAGGCATCATATATAGATAAGATACCCTAGAACAATTTATGTTCTGGGGTTTACATATACTTCTATTTGCTGTTATAATTGAAATTGGAAAGGATTTTTTTTTATTGAAAAGAATCAATACTGATTAGTTATGTATCAATTTCTATTTTCTTATATAATGAAAAGACCCCTTTTCAAAGAAAAATTTCGACTCAAATCCAAGAATCCTTTATGAATTTACAGTCCCATTTAATAGTTAATGGTTCCAATTTGTCCCGCATTTTTTATTTTGTGACTGAAAACCCACATTTTGTTTTTCAATATAAAAGAGAGGGAAAGGTTTTAGATACAAGATGAAAGTACAAAAAAAAGAAGTTTAGTAATTCCTCCACCCCAAGCAAAGGGGGAATATTTTCATCTATTTCGTATGGTATCATTTTGGCGGCATGGCCGAGCGGTAAGGCGGGGGACTGCAAATCCTTTTTCCCCAGTTCAAATCCGGGTGTCGCCTGATTAACAAAACCTCGAAATTCCTTATTTTTTTGATATAATTGGCTGAATGAATTTTTCCTGAGCAGAAGAAAACGGAGAAAGTGGACTCTTGATACTTGCTCGATTCTAAACATCTGGAAGTTCGGTTCTCTATAGCTAAAGTGCTGTAAATCCTTGCCTCTAGGATTCAAGGATATAGTAGTGGAAGGACTTTTATATAAAGATTTACCAATTCCCTTCCACTAGTAATGTAGTGTTTTAATTACTAGGTTTTGAATTAGATTGGATAGTCCGACGAAAAATCTAATTAGTGGTTGTAGAAAGGGCTGAAGATACTTTCTATACAGACTCACGGCAGTCTCTAAGTATTGAGGCATTCAATAAATATTTAATTCGATGGAAAATTGGCTTTTCTATATCAAATGCAAAAATAAATTCTTTCTTTTCAATAACCCCTAGTCAAGAATGGAATAGACCGCCCCCCGATTCTTTCACAGAAACACCCTTTAGACAGTAAGGATTAGATCAAATGGGAAATAAAGGTATGTGATAGATAATGATCTATCTTGATTCGATATTTTTAGCCCTTTTATCTTAATAAAGATTAAGGACAAGAAAAGAAAAAATAGGTCTTATTTTTCCTACATCTTATTCCTACATCTTAGGAAGATTGGATTCCCTTGATACTTCCAAATGGGTCACGGCCTATTTTGCTTGTGCTTAACGTTTTCCCGATTCTACTAGAAAAATCATATCCTCTAAGAACTTGTTAGAAGCGAATTTCTTGGATCCTTTCATCAACGGTGTTGGGTCAGAATCCCTTTTTGACTCTGCGCCAGTGATTCCACTATTATTAGTGAACAATAATGGAATAATTCCTTGATAGATATAGGGGACATAATTTACATGGATATAGTAAGTCTTGCTTGGGCTGCTTTAATGGTAGTCTTTACATTTTCTCTTTCACTGGTAGTATGGGGAAGAAGTGGACTCTAGAGGTACTACTAATTGAGTTGAGGAATCAAACCATATCGATTCTTTTCTAGATCGTTTTGCAAAGTCTTTTTATTTTCTTTTTTTTTGTTTACCTCTTTCTCCTTACTGGTCAAAGAGAAAAAAGTTCTGTTATGAAGTGGATACGCACCTTGTATGGGAAATAAGATATACATAGCGGTTAGAGACTGCGCATAATAAGATCTTACAATCACATATTGCGCACTTACTTTATCACTTGTTTTCTTATTTTATTTGAAAAATTGTATTTATGCTATGCTTTGTTGACTCATTTCATATCATGACTCAAGAGTTAAAAATGATGGATTTTAGTCTTTCTTTTCAAAATCTGAAGAAATTCCCAGAGAACCTTTTGGATCATCAGTTAACTGTTCGATCAATTACTTCTTCGGAATGCTAAAAGAAAATTACTCGATTTTCTTTTATTAATATACGCCCATACCATTTTTCCTCATTCATTCTTTCGATGGATACCGAAATTCCTATTAAAAATAATCTGAAATCTAGGAACTAGAGCCTTAATATTAAGAATTGCCTTTCGATTGATTATTGTAGATGAAGTAAAGAAATAGAATCGTAATGCTATGTACATTACCTATATCAATACGTATATCAAGAAGATATATATATATTAAATTAATCTATATTAATCCTGTATTTGTATACAGTATATATAGTACAACTTGTTACATTACAATAATAGCTAGTATGGTAGAAAGATTCATATATTTCTTTCTACCATACTAGCTATCGGATCTCAAAGAATACTATACCGCCGATTCTAGTCCGCCAATTTCATTTAAGACGCGAGATGAAAATCCTTTTTTTTCTTCAATCATTGACTAAGAAAAGAAGTCAAGTTTGATTCAAATCAATCACTTTGACTGACTGTTTTTACGTAAATTATAAGTAAAAAGGCAGTAGGAACTAGAATGAAAAGTGCAGTAGCAATAAATGCGAGAATATTTACTTCCATAATCTCATTGTTTTTTTTATTTGGCAATAACTCGGGATTTAATCCCATAGAGATGATAAATCTTTCGACCGTCGATTCAATGGGATGAATTACACCTCGATGATATTGAATCGGATCAATATCATGAATAACAATATCTGAGCTATCAAATCAATTCATCGTCGAGAATTGAATAGTATAACATAGGAAGATCTTTTATCCATACCGAATAAAAATTTGGATTCCTGATCCAACCCCTTTATTTTTCTTTTGTATTTGTATTTGGATTTCTCCTTCTTTTCCATTCTTGTTTTTCTATAACCTATCGCTATCGCCTTTCTAATCCAATTGTTTGCTTAAGTATCATTTAACCGCCCTTCCATTTCCATTGATTACAACCAAAACCAAACAAAAAATAGAAGCGAAATAGAAAAGAAGGGGTTAAGTACTTTTTTTAATGATCTGATTTTTGTGGAAAACAAATAAGTATGATAAAAATAAGTACAAGTAGAAGGGATAAAAAAAGATCTAATATTCTATTAAAATCACTATTTTAGAATTTTTTCTTTTTGCGAAAGTACCCTCTTTTATAAAAAAAAAAGATTATTCATCCCCCTCTCTCTAAGCTAAGAGAGGTTGTGATCTTTATTTCATTAATATACTCTTTATTTGGATTAATAATGGGACGCATATATCAAAAGATCAGTGTTCAATTTGAATGAGATAGATTGTTTCAAATTCAAACTAGTAATCGAAGTTACACAAACTCGGAACCAGAAAAGGAAATTTTTTGAATCTTAAAAGTCAAAGTATTCTAATTATGTTAAATTCATTTTGGATCTACAAGAAATGAATTCTATTTGTGTATGTGTTACCCGCACATTCAAATGGAGAACTGAATTAATGTATTTTTTATTGGATTTCATTCCGTCGGGACTGACGGGGCTCGAACCCGCAGCTTCCGCCTTGACAGGGCGGTGCTCTGACCAATTGAACTACAATCCCAGGGAAATAAAGTGTTAAGTATACATACATACTCTTCTGATTGCATGGAAACCATTTCTATTTAGATTAGAATCGCAGTCTTGTAACTGTAACAGAGGCGCGAGTGATATATTGCTATCTCTATGGGTGGGTACTTTAGTGAGAGCAATATGGATTACTAGTAATCCATTCGTTATTTCCAAATCAAGTGATAATTAATTTTTCAATGAAAAAAAGAAAAAAACTCTCTTTTCCTTCCACTTTATACTTAGAAATCCTGATAGGAAATTAGGTTGTTAGCAAAATTCTCATTTGTAGGAAAAAATAAATAGAACAGAGCAAGTAAAGCGGTAGGGATATATGAAAAAATTTTACTTTTTTATTCTTTCGTAGCCGGAATTTGTGAAGAACAAATAGTCTATATCATTTCATGGTGGCTCCGCGAATTCTTGGGCCGAGCTGGATTTGAACCAGCGTAGACATATTGCCAACGAATTTACAGTCCGTCCCCATTAACCGCTCGGGCATCGACCCAGGAAGAATCAATTCTAGGCTTATTGATAATCCATGATCAACTTCCTTTCGTAGTACCCTACCCCCAGGGGAAGTCGAATCCCCGCTGCCTCCTTGAAAGAGAGATGTCCTGAACCACTAGACGATGGGGGCATACTTGCCCGACCGCCCTCATATTATACTATGCTCATGGTATAGTATGAACAGTTTTTTGAAATTGTCAATATAATGTAATGGTCTGACTAGACCCGAAAGATCTTTTCGTCTTTCATAACACAATTCTACAAAAATTTTGATTCGTCATTTTTTCTATTCAGAAATCTTTCATTCTAATCGCAATTCTATGACAAGCATTCTATTCTAGAAAGAAATAAAATTTTATAATTATATTATTTAAAAAAATAAAAAAAAAAAAGAGAATTATATGTTTAAATTAGATATTTATATATATATATAGATATATATATATATCTATTCTATTTTATTTCAAAAATTGAAAATGGAATTTCATTTAAATAATTAAAATAATAACTAGAAATAGAAAATAAATAGAAATAGAAGTAATACAAAGTATAGGATCCTTTGAGGAAGTGATTGGTCTGCCCCCAAAAAAGGGGGGGGGGTTAAACTCCAGTTCTTCTCCTTTCATTCATTGATTATTCGATCCTTACCTAATTTAAGATAAGATAGAAGTATCTCTATCTCACAATAAATCAGGAAATTAACAAACAATAAATTGGAGGAGAG